TGGATCTTGAATTAGATTGGATAGCCGGACGGAGAATCTAATGAAATTATTAGTTGCGGAAAGAGCAGAAGATACTTTGTATACTATACATACTCATGAAAGTCTCTGAGTACGCTGACATTCATTCAATAGTAATTCGGTTGAATTGAATGGATAATTGGCTTTTACTTTAACTTAAGTTATATATACTTTTAGTTTATATACTTTTACTTATTTATATATTAAAGTTTTAACTTAACTAAAGTACAAAAATAAATTTGAACTTTTCGATAATCTCGAGTCAAGAACGTAATAGGGCGTCTTCCATTGGTTCATAGCGACAATCGAAGATGGTAAGATTGAGATCAAATAAAATAAAAGGGAAAAATATAAAATAAATAAAATAGGAATAGGCGATAGATAATGATCTAGCTTGATTCTATATTTTTATACTTTTGACTTAATGAAATGAAAGGCGACAAAAGAAAGAATAGGTCTTATTATTCTGACATTTTATTAACATTCCTTTGATACTTTTGAGACTTCAAGGGCTGTCTCTGCGTATTTTGCTTGTACTTAATGTTTTCCGATTATACTAGAAATCTTCTAGTATAATCATTAGAACTTGGTCTAATTGGATTTATTGGATTGTTTCATCAATATGGTGGTGGATCAGAGCCCCCTTTTGACTCTGCGCTGGCAATTCTACTATTATTAGTGAACAATAATTGAATAATTCCTTCATAGAGATCGAGGACATAATTCACATGGATATAGTAAGTCTCGCTTGGGCTGCTTTAATGGTAGTCTTTACATTTTCTCTTTCACTCGTAGTATGGGGAAGAAGTGGACTCTAGAAGTACTACTAATTGAGTTTAGGAATCAAGCTGTATCAATTTTTTTTTATAGATCGTTCTGCAAAGACTTTTTTTTTAATTCACTATTTCAATTTCAAAATTTAATTTCAAAATATTTTCATTTCGAAGTTATATGTATTGGATTCTAGTGGAGTAATGTATTCTATACTATAAATAACATATGAACTTTTTCAATCAAACAAATATTTCAATTATTCCTATGTTCGTATTTCAAAAGTAAAAGTACTCCAAATGGTATGAAATTTTTTCCAATCGAATTCTTCATAAATTTTCTATATCGACAATGGGTAAGAAGGAAACCCTTTTCTATACTTTACTTTTTTTTTTACTTTTTATTTGTTATTTTTTTCCGTCTTTGTCTTTCCTCTTCAAAGAGAAAAGAAAATAGTTCTGTTATTACATTACGTGGATACACTTTTTTACGGGAAACAACATAGACATAGTGGTTGTCCAAGGAGATACTACACATAAGAAAATATTGTCTTGGGCAAGTCACATATTGCACACTTACCATTTGTTTTATTATTTGTTTTATTATTTTATAAATTTTATTTATGCTGGTCTTTTTTTTTTTCATTTCATATAATGGTTGAAAGGTTAGGTTGAAATCGGTGAGGTTTATTAATCCTTTTCGAACTCCGAAGAAGTTCCCGTGGAACCTCTGGATCCTCTGTCAACTGGTCAATCAATTACTTCTTTGTTGGAATGCTAACAAGAAGATTACTTGATTTTCTTTTATTATACCCATACCTCTTTTTCTTTCATTGATTTGATTCTTTCTTTCAATGAATATCGGAATTCATATTAAAAAGATAAGAAATGTAGGAATTAGAATCGTAAGAGTAAGAGCTGTCTTTCGATTATTTCAAATTGATTGGAATCAACACAAATCAAATAGAAATAGATGAAGCAAAGAAATAGAAAAGAAATAGGATTGGGACATGACACTATGTACATTATATATGGAATTTATATCTATATATGAAGATAATAATGTCAATTGATATATATTAAATTAACCTGTATCGTGATACAGCAAACTTTATATAGTACAATAATAATACTAGTATGGTAGAAAAAGATTTTTCTACCATACTATCTAGTATCTCATAGAATACTGCTCTCATAGAATACTGCTGATTCTAGTTCGATGATTTCATTTAAAACGTGAAATTTGAATCCTTTTTATTTTATTTCTTCTCTTCAATCATTGATAAGAACTAAAAAGTCACAAGTTTAATTCAAATTAATCACTTTGACTTACTGTTTTTACGTATATTATAAGTAAAAAAGCAGTAGGAATTAGAATGAACAGTGCAGTAGCAATAAATGCGAGAATATTTACTTCCATAATTTCATCGTTTCCTTTTTCTTTAATTCGCAATAACTCGGGATTTAATCCCATAGAGATGATAAATCTTTTGTCTGTAAATTCAATGAGATGAATTACATCGAGATATAATCGAATCGGATCAATATCATGAATAACAATATCTGACAAATTGATTTATCGTCAAGAATTGAATAGTATAACATAGGAAGATCTTTTATTCATATCGAATTCCAAAGTAAATTTTGATACAATCAAAAATCCCTTTAAATGTATTTTTATTTACATTTTTCATTCTTTTCCACCCTTTCCCTTTCTTTCTATAAACTAGCGCCCTCCTTGTAAAATCATTTGATGAAGTATCATCTAACCGCTTTTACACTTACCATTGGTTCCAAACAAAGCCAAACAATAGAAGAAAAAAAAAAGAAAAAGAAAGATAAAAAGAAAAGGGATTCCTGTTGTCAATGAAATTCTACTCTTTGTACTCCCTTTCACAGAACAGAAAAATGGAAGGATGAATTGCTGTATTTTTTTATTGGATTTGGGTCCATCGGGACTGACGGGGCTCGAACCCGCAGCTTCCGCCTTGACAGGGCGGTGCTCTGACCAATTGAACTACAATCCCAAGGAAATAACAGAATAAAATAAGGTGTACAGTATACATATTCTTATGATTTTATTCAAATACTTTCGATATGGATATGAACTTTAGCAAGAGAGGCAGTGATTACTAATAATCTTGTCGTTATTTACAAATTAATTGGATAGTCAATCTTTCAATGAAAAAGGTCTTTTTTTATTTACTCTTTTCCTTATACTTTACACTTCCAGATCTTGATATGAATCTAGATAATTAGCAAGATTAAAACTTGTTGGAAAAAATAAAAATAAATAGAGTAATAACGATAGGGGTAAAGATAAGATATATCAATATCAGAGATTTTTACTTTTTTCTATTGGGATCGAGCATTTCTGGAGAACAACAAATGGCTTATATCATTTCATGTTGGATCGGCGAATTTTTGGGCCGAGCTGGATTTGAACCAGCGTAGACATATTGCCAACGAATTTACAGTCCGCCCCCATTAACCGCTCGGGCATCGACCCGGGAAGAATCAATCCAGGTTTAGTGATAATCCACGATCAACTTTCTTTCGTAGTGCCCTACCCCCAGGGGAAGTCGAATCCCCGCTGCCTCCTTGAAAGAGAGATGTCCTGAACCGCTAGACGATGGGGGCATACTTGCCCAACCGTCATCATACTATGATCATAGTATGAATAGTTTTTTGAAATTGTCAATATAATGGAATCGTATGACTCAATGCGAAGGATCTTTCTGTCTTTCACGATTATATAGAATTTTTTGATTAGTTATATTCCTGAATCGTTCATTCTAATCGACATTTTAGAATTTCATAAATAAATCTATTTTCTTTTTTTCTTTAAAAATTTAAATAATATTATTATTAATATAATAATAAATAATTTTATTAATAATTTCAATAATTATTAATAATATTAATATTATTAATCTTATTTTATTTATTTTTAATAAATCTTTTTTTTTTCTAAGAATTTGGTTTGGGGGACAAGCTGAATCGCTTTATTAATGATTCGATGAAATAGTTTGGATCTAGGTTGAATTGGTAGGTACCTGTATCAATCAAATGAATTTCGTTATGATCGCAATTAGGATCTGTCTTGAAACAATTCCTTGCATTGATTGATATTTATGAAATCAAATATCACTAAATCCTTTTTTTTACTTATACTTACAAGTATATCCTAGACTCATTATGTAAATCAAATTTATCGTTCCTGAGTGAACCACTATACGTTTAAGATATATTATAACGTATACGATGTATTTATATACATATAACATATAATATGGATATAGACTAAACACATAGTGACTAGTGACTTATTCAGGAATTGAATCAAAAAAGCCCTTTTAACTCAGTGGTAGAGTAACGCCATGGTAAGGCGTAAGTCATCGGTTCAAATCCGATAAGGGGCTTTGGTTTTTTCATAAAACTAGCACGGTAGTATTCATATTTGAAGGGAGAATAGAAATTATATTAATATATTTATTTTTTAATAAATAAGTAAGAAAAATAAGTAAGAAAGCATATTAATTAATTATAGTATTAATTATAGTTTATAGTCTGGTAATTATAGTTATAAGGTTGAACATTTGCTAGTATGTTTATTATAATTATATAGTATTATATTTTACTAGTATGTTTATTATAATTATTCTATTTTAATATTATAATGATATAATGACTAGTATTAAGTTTATACTGAAAAATAATAAGTTGTCTACTTAAAATCTACAAATATTTCTATTTTTGATTATTGCAATCAAATCAATTAGAAATCAACAAAAGAAAAAAGTAAGTGGACCTAACCCATTGAATCATAACTATATCCACTATTCTGATATTAAAATTAAATATTTGGAAGAGTGGAGCTTTTTTTTTTCATTTTCATATTTCTTTGGACTACGCGGTAATCTGTCGATATTGCCGATTAAATCTTCTTGTTCCTAGATGTTCTATAGGAATAAATAGGAATAAATTGCTATTCCCTTCCGTTACAAAAAAGGGTTTATTCCAAGTCACAACATAAGAGATCTTTTAACTATTTTTATTCTATTTTTATTCCAGAACACAAGACAAGATCAATTTATATCGTATTATATATATCTTACAGACTTATATATATCAGATCGTAGTCTCATGTATCAAATATTTCCATCTATATCGATGGATACGATATTTTTGTTCCGACAATGTGATGTAAAA